AACTGAGGCTGTTCAAACAGGTACGGGTCAACTAAATGGTATTCCTATAGCAATGGGCGTTATGGATTTTCAGTTTATGGGAGGTAGTATGGGATCTGTAGTAGGTGAAAAAATCACACGTTTGATCGAATATGCTAGAAATCAATTTTTACCTCTTATTCTAGTGTGTGCTTCCGGAGGAGCACGCATGCAAGAAGGAAGTTTAAGCTTGATGCAAATGGCTAAAATATCTTCCACTTTATATGATTTTCAATCAAATCAAAAGTTATTCTATGTATCTATTCTTACATCCCCTACTACTGGTGGAGTAACCGCTAGTTTTGGTATGTTGGGGGATGTAATTATTGCCGAACCCGATGCCTATATTGCATTTGCGGGTAAAAGAGTAATTGAACAAACATTGAATAAAACAGTACCCGAGGGTTCGCAGGAAGCTGAATATTTATTTGATAAGGGCTTATTCGATCAAATCGTACCACGCAAGCTTTTAAAGGGTGTTCTGAGTGAGTTACTTCAGTTCCACCATTTTTTCGTTTGAACTCCGAATTCAATCAAGTAGAGCCTTAATTTATAAAAGTGGATTATCATACAGATATATTTCGATCGTGAAGTTCATTTATTTAGTTCTACAGTCCTTGTACTAATTTTATTAGATATATATACTCGCTTATTACATATTAATTAATTAGTTTATTACTTAGTAATTAGTTATAGTAGTAAGTAATAAACTAATTAATTAATATATGTTTATTAAGTAACAATAACAGGTACAAATATTAAATTGAGGTACCCATTCTATGACAACTCTCAACAGCTTACCCTCCATTTTTGTGCCTTTAGTGGGCCTAGTATTTCCGGCAATTGCAATGGCTTCTTTATCTTTTTATGTTCAAAGAACTAAGATTTTTTAGATGCGATGGGGCCAAGACAAAATCTGATCTATTTTTTCAAGACTTAGATATCATGGATATCTATTTAGTAGAATATTGTATAACAAGTGGTTTCTCCAAATAGAAATAAAAAAAAGCTCTTATGCATGCGTATGCGTAAACACGATATATGGGTAAATGAATTGTAATTATGGACCGGGATGGGAGCAGATGGATGAAATTCAAGTCCATGTATCTATAAATAGGTATGTAGATCTTTATAGGAGGTCCTATAAAGGAAAGGGGATGATTTTAGATCTAAGCAATTCGATGAATTACTCCTAAAGGTTCACAAATAGTGCTAGCTGATTAGAATTACTTCGGAAACAAAATCAAAATACAAAATAAAGTACAGTACATGCTTATTCTCTCAATTCCAATAAAATGCAACTGGATCTAGTCTGTATGAGTTGGCCATCAGAATCTATATGGATAGAATTTATAGCGGAGTCTAGAAAAACAAGCAATTTCTGCTGGGCTTTTATCCTTTTTTTTGGTTCATTAGGATTTTTATTGGTTGGAACTTCTAGCTATCTTGGTAGAAATTTGATATCTTTATTTCCATCTCAGCAAATAGTTTTTTTTCCGCAAGGAATCGTGATGTCTTTCTATGGGATTGCAGGTCTCTTTATTAGTTTCTATTTATGGTGCACAATTGTGTGGAATGTAGGTAGTGGTTATGATCGATTCGATAAAAAAGAAGGAATAGTGTGTATTTTTCGTTGGGGGTTCCCTGGAAAAAACCGTCGCATCTTTCTACGATTCCTTATCAAGGATATTCAATCTATCAGAATAGAAGTTAAAGAGGGTATTTATGTTCGTCGTGTCCTTTATATGGACATCAGAGGTCAGGGTGCCGTTCCTTTGATTCGTACTGATGAAAATTTGACTCCGCGAGAAATTGAGCAAAAAGCTGCTGAATTGGCCTATTTCTTGCGCGTACCGATTGAAGTCTTTTGAGAAATGAAGAATAACGGAAATGCGGCAGGAGGAAAAAACTCAAGTCAAGAACCCTATTTTCTTTTTCTAGAGCATAACCTAACTGAACTTTCTTCAGAATCCCCATTCATTCTTCGAACCAAAGCAGGCGTATACGTAAGAGTCATAACCTAAAACAAAACGAAACAATTTTTTTTTGAACAAAAAAAACTTGCGTCTGTCAATTAAAGCCACACAACTCAATTCAGCAACAAAACGAAGTAACAAATCGAAATAATAGATTGATCTCATTTATCAAAATAAAAGTCTTTCGGAATAAAGACTTTCTCTTTTTTTTATTTTCAATAATTGGAATTAATACGTTAGAGACAGACGGATTATATCTTGTCAATTTTTTCTACTTTCTTTTGTCAATCACCCTTTCTTTTATCCTTTCTTTTATCCTTTCTTTTGTGCTCTTTAAGAACCAAACAATTCAACCTCTTTCTTAGAATGTCACGATACCCTTTTGTTTCTGTCTTTTTTTGATCATCATAATATTCTTCATAAAATTTCCTGAATTTTTTCAGGACTAACTATAGTTATAGTATGGATAGTCCGCGAAATTTTTTTGACATATTTGCTATTTTTATGAGGATTCTTTCGTCTCGAAATCCGCATAGAATAATATTCATTACTCGAGGCGGTTCTTTCGAGCATTTATCGAAAGAGGACAATTGCTTCGAATTGGATCAATTGAAATCTCTGGAAATAATATTCTATATATTTTTCACGCGAATTCGAAGTGGATTCTTATCATATTTTTGACTTCTGTATTTTAGATTCAAGGGCTAAGCACTTAATAAAAAAGAAAAAAACAGAGAATCAATTCGCTATCTATTTTATAATGGAACTCCTTCTTGATAGAAAGATCAGATCGCCTAGAGTCAATGAAAGAGGTGGGTTCATTAACCATTCACAGATACAAAAAAATGTCAAAAAAAAAAAAGAAAGCATTCATTCCCCTTCTATATCTTGCATCTATAATATTTTTGCCTTGGTGGATTTCACTCTCATTTAATAAAAGTCTGAAATCCTGGGTTACAAATTGGTGGAATACTGGGCAATCCGAAACTTTCTTGAATGACATTCAAGAAAAGAGTATTCTAGGACAATTCATAGAATTAGAGGAACTCTTCTTTTTGGACGAAATGATAAAAGAATACAAAAAATACCCGGAAACACATCTACAAAAACTTCATATAGGAATCCACAAAGAAACGATCCAATTGATCAATATGCACAATGAAGATTGTATCCATATGATTTTGCACTTCTCGACAAATATAATTTATTTCTTTATTCTAAGTAGTTATTCCATTTTAAGTAATGAGGAACTCGTTATTATTAACTCTTGGGTTCAAGAATTCCTATCTAATTTAAGTGACACAATAAAAGCTTTTTTGATTCTTTTATTAACTGATTTCTGTATCGGATTTCATTCACCCCACGGTTGGGAACTAATGATTGATTATATCTACAAGGATTTTGGGTTTGCTCATAATGATCAAATTATATCTGGTCTTGTTTCCGCCCTTCCTGTCATTCTAGATACAATTTTGAAATATTGGATCTTTCGTTATTTAAATCGTGTATCTCCGTCACTTGTAGTTATTTATCATTCAATGACTGACTGAAAAAAATGCATTGATCCAATTCTAATATAAAGTTTCTTACTTTGTATATAAGCATGCAAAGTCGAACTTACATTACTCCTTCTACCCATCGAGGGGGGGGGGGAATTGCTGCTATCTTTGGATAAAAAATTTTGAGTATTTTTAGTATACAGTAAATAGCAAAATCGTGGATAAGGGGCTAGACTAGCGACCTACAAAATTTTATTGTAGCAATTTTCGGGATCAATGATTGGACCATGCAAACTAAAAATACCCTTTCTTGGATAAAGGAAAAGATTACTCGATCTATTTCCATATCGTTCATGATATATATAATAACCGGCGCATCCATTTCAAACGCATATCCCATTTTTGCACAGCAGGGTTATGAAAATCCACGAGAAGCAACTGGGCGTATTGTATGTGCTAATTGCCATTTAGCTAATAAGCCCGTGGATATTGAGGTTCCACAAGCGGTACTTCCGGATACTGTATTTGAAGCAGTTGTTCGAATTCCTTATGATATGCAACTGAAACAAGTTCTTGCTAATGGTAAGAAAGGCGCCTTGAATGTAGGGGCTGTTCTTATTTTACCGGAGGGCTTTGAATTAGCCCCACCCGATCGTATTTCGCCTGAGATGAAAGAAAAGATAGGCAATCTGTCTTTTCAGAGTTATCGCCCTACTAAAAAAAATATTCTTGTTATAGGCCCCGTTCCTGGTCAGAAATATAGTGAAATTACCTTTCCGATTCTTTCCCCAGACCCTGCTACTAATAAGAATATTCATTTCTTAAAATATCCGATATATGTAGGCGGAAACAGGGGAAGGGGTCAGATTTATCCTGACGGTAGCAAAAGTAACAATACAGTTTATAATGCTACGGCAGCGGGTATAGTAAGCAAAATCATACGAAAAGAAAAAGGGGGATACGAAATAACCATAACAGATCTATCGGACGGGCGCCAAGTGGTTGATATTATCCCTCCAGGACCAGAACTTCTTGTTTCAGAGGGTGAATCCATTAAACTCGATCAACCATTAACAAGTAATCCTAATGTGGGGGGGTTTGGTCAGGGGGATGTGGAAATAGTACTTCAAGACCCATTACGTGTTCAGGGCCTTTTGTTCTTCTTTGCATTTATTGTTTTGGCACAAATCTTTTTGGTTCTTAAAAAGAAACAGTTTGAGAAGGTTCAATTGTCTGAGATGAATTTCTAGATCCGTGGATTTATCAACATCAAATTCGTAAAAAAGAAGGAAATTCTTTCTGACCATTGGGTTAGGTATGATCAAAAAAAGTATGAAATTGAATTGTTTACATCCCTTTCCCCCATATAAGATATGCCTGGAATTCCTTTTATCGCATCTCTAATATGTATATTGTGAAGAAGGCTATTTGGCTTTACCCCCTCTTTGCTTTTTTCAATCCCAATTTGATAAGTGTGACTAGATCCCTATTCTTGTGTCAAATCGAA